AGCTATCCTTCCTCTGACACAGCAATGGATTTTCAATCAGTATCGAAAAGAACTGGAATTTCTTTCTCGTTCCTTGTCTATACAAAACCCTGTGTCATTCAATAGAAAATTCCTAAATACCTATAGTATAAGGTTTCCCATTACTGGCTTCGGAATAGAAACTGAAGATCTTGGTAAAGTGTGAGTTGGCGGGTCCTAATAATTCATGAAAGGAATTATCACATTCCCACAATTCAATTAGATACAAAATTTAGAAACCCCTTTTCATGAAAAGGGGTTTTTTTTTTCTAATCCTTTCATTTCAGGTAATTGCTTGGTCGTACAGTGGTAGATAGTATTCGATGAAAGAAACAGAACAAATAATAATTGGAACAATTATCAATATTCGTGATGCAACCATTGCTGCATTAGATCCAAAGGTTCCTTCTTAATCTAGCTACAAGGAAGGGACTGAACTCTATGATATGCAAAGACAGAGTGTGAAACCTAAAATAAAAGGATAATAGCAATTGCTAGTTTTAGAATTGAGTTGGGCTCGAAATAAAGGTTTTATTTCTTCGAGAGATCATGGGATACTTTTATTTTTCTTCTCATTCGAAATATTATGTGCAATTAACCAACCTACTACTGAATGAATCTAATGATTAAAAAAGTAAAAGCGTTATCCGGCTGTTTGTTCCAAAATAGATTAGATAAATGGAAAAAGAAACGAAATGATCAAAATAAAAAAAAATGGAATTTTAAAATCCAATTCTTTTATTCCATAGTTACTCAAAGAGAACTTCATTTTTGATTGAAGTTACAAGACACAGTTCTTATTTACTTGACTCACGGGTTGCTTACTGAATCCGTTGATTCGGAATCACGGGATCCGTAGATGTTACAGATGACGAATCCATCTTTTTTTTTTTTCTACCCCTTTACTCTCTCTTTTTTAGTGCCAATGGCTGATGAATCAAGAACTTTCAATTGGAACGGATTCTGTCAATTAGTATTTTTTCTTGTCATTGGATCTCGCAAAAATGGAAACTTAGGTAAGTGCTTTATAAACATATGTATAAAAAAGAACATATATCATTTAGCCCCTCCATGACTACTATAACTAGTTATTTCGGTTTTCTACTGGCTGCTTCAACTATAACCCCAGCTCTATTGATTGGTCTGAGCAAGATACGACTTATTTGAAATTCAAATTAATTGAATGAACAATTCATAAAAATGAGTATTTCTGTGAGATTCCCGATATTCTATGTTCCTTCCCGTGTCAATTGCCAATTCTTGGTTATTGAGATTCATGGGCGATTCGGATTAATATTTAGAGATAGATATTACCTCTTTTTTTCTCTTCTTTCAAACAAATTTAAATGATTGAAGTTTTTCTATTTGGAATTGTGTTAGGTCTAATTCCTATTACCTTGGCCGGATTATTCGTAACTGCATATTTACAATACAGACGCGGCGATCAATTGGACCTTTAATTGAGTAACATCTCTTTTTTTGATTGACCTCCTCTTGAATTTCCAGGAGGTCAAATTAAGGTTGCAGTTCAAGTTAGTGAAGTTATTTTATTGTGATTCGACATTAAAAGAATCACGCTCTGTAGGATTTGAACCTACGACATCGGGTTTTGGAGACCCACGTTCTACCGAACTGAACTAAGAGCGCTTTATTATGATGGGAGATACGAATGTCAAGAAAAGGATTCTTTTCGTACCCCCAATCCATCTTGTATGTATAGTATCATAAAATGATAGATTATGTCCAATTTGAATCGATCTCAATTGACCCCTCGTTACTGTCCATAGGAGAGGTAAGAGGTAATAGGTAGGGATGACAGGATTTGAACCCGTGACATTTTGTACCCAAAACAAACGCGCTACCAAGCTGCGCTACATCCCTTTCATTTGTTGTACAGTGCCATTGTAGGGAATCCCTGTCTTGTTTTCCACATCGTAATTTCCTCTATCTATATAGAATTTCTTTTTCCTTTCCATTCCTTCGATCTTATATAAAAAAGAAAAGAATTATATACATACCTAACATATAAAGGAATGAATATTTATCAGTAATGCTCAGGAAGAAGTGTTTATCTTTTTCAGTTTCAGGGACAGGTGGATCTCATCTACCGGATCATTGTATATATCCATTTTAGTTAGGGATTCCCCGTACAAATACAAATGATCTTTAACTACATATGCATCTGATCATATATATATTACAATATAGAATAAAGTCAATAAAGTTAAAGAAAAAGAAGGAGGATTTTCAATGCGAGATATAAAAACATATCTCTCCACGGCACCTGTACTAGCTACTCTATGGTTCGGGTCTTTGGCGGGTCTATTGATAGAGATTAATCGTTTATTCCCAGATGCGTTGACATTCCCCTTTTTCTCATTCTAGTTATTGACATGGGAAGAGATGAAGAAGATTAGAGATACAATAAATTATCTGTGACTAATCCCCCTCTTTTTTTTTTTTTAGTTGTTTAGGAAAGAAAGAGAAAGAATAAAAGTGGATTGAACCTCATCGAAACTGGGGTTCAGGATAGAATTCATTTTATATAAGGAGAACAGAAATAGAAGTGTGGGTCGAGGGCAGGCTGTTCAAGATCATACAAGATAGTAAATGAAATACTGAGATTAGGAATAATTGATAGTTAGAAATAATTGTATTACTTAATAATTTTATGACTCTATTGATTGCAACGAAATCCTTCATAATTGAATTGATTTCGAGTTAGCAACTTTTCGTTTCATTCCTTTCTTCTTCTCGGCTTCTGTTCGAATCGAAAATAGAAGAATTGAGTGAATTCAAAATCCAAAGGAGGTTCATGGCTAAGGGTAAACATGTCAGAGTAGTAGTTATTTTGGAATGTACCAGTTGTGTCCGAAATGGTTTGAATAAAGAATCGCGGGGCATTTCCAGATATATTACTCAAAAGAATCGACACAATACACCTAGTCAATTGGACTTGAAAAAATTCTGCCCTTATTGTTACAAGCATACGATTCATGGGGAGATAAAGAAATAAATCGAACGGAACGCGTGTGTCACTCTTCCAAGGAAGAGGAAGAAATTACATATATATATATACAAATAAAATCCTATTTCGGTCAGATCCGAAATGAATGAATAAATGGGATTTTAGAAATAAGAAAGAAATCATGGATAAACTCAAGCGGCCCTTTCGTAAATCTAAGCGATCTTTTCATAGGCGTTTGCCCCCAATTGGATCGGGGGATCGAATTGATTATAGAAACATGAGTTTAATTAGTCAATTTATTAGTGAACAAGGAAAAATATTATCTAGACGAGTGAATAGATTAACCTTGAAACAACAACGATTAATTACTATTGCTATAAAACAAGCTCGTATTTTATCTTCGTTACCTTTTCTTAATAATGAGAAACAATTTGAGAGAACCGAGTCGATCCCTAGAACTACAGGTCCTAGAACCAGAAATAAATAAGCCTATTCCTCAATCGAATCAAAACTCTAATTGGAACTCAGATTGATGTTTTGTTCGAAAAAGCCGCGAGATTGTTGCACCGTAATAATAATAAAAAAAGAATGGGGGAAGAAGAAATCTTTTTTTTTTTATTGAAAGGTGTTCGTTCATTCCTACTACTTATCTTATCATATGAATTTCTACTATACCCTCCCGGAGTTCATTCTCCGGGGAACTCCGTTTAAAGCATTCCGGTGAATTCCTTCCAATCTCCTTATTTGATGATCTCATTGGAAATCGTGTCAAGACAATTCCTATTTGATATAGCTATTTGTGCAGGTATTTTACGATTAAGAAGCAACTGCCTCTTGTACAGATCAAGTATTAATCGACTATAACTACGGGATCCCCTATTCTCACGAGTTACTGCATTTATCCGAGTGATCCACAAGCGACGAAAACTTCTCTTTCGCCTGCCTCTATCCCGATGAGTGGAAACCAAAGCTCTCATTTTCTGTTGAATAGTAGTTCGAGTAAGTCTTGAATGAGCCTCTCGAAAGGTTGATGCAAATAAACGAATTTTTGTTCTACGTCTCCAAGCTCTATATCTTCTTCTAACTCTGGTCATTGAATCAAATGAAACTTTGATGAATAACTAATTGATTTCTTTCAGTCATTCTTTTCCCCTCTCCTGGTTTATTAATAACAAAACGGATTCTTCCGATGTATAAAATACAAATTCCAATGGCTTTTGCTACTATAACCTTCCCAACCACGATTTTTTTATTTCTTCCAGGCATTTCACCTCAAAAAAAAAAAAGAAATTGTACCGATGTTAGGTATAAAAAAAATCAAAGTAGGTATAAAATAATATAGTAAATGGATAAATAGTGGTTTCCATCGTTTCTATGGTTACTTCTTAAACGGTGAGGTCCTCTCTATACACCGGAGCCCCTTTCCTCATTTAATCAATGTTATTGGTAACTTGTACAGTTCACACTCTTTGGCTCTACCCATGAATTATCCAGTAATAGGTCTTTTTACAATGAGATCTATCCATACAGTGACGGCATTTAATTATGAAGGTTAAATAGGTAGCTGACCCTGTTAGTCCGTTCTTGCAAGAGTAGGAGCATAATCTTTCTGCTTTTTAAATATAATATCATTTTCCCCGCTTAATGGATAACCATTTGCTACCAATGGGAAATTGCTTTTCATCTCAAATCGAGGTGATTGGATTTGCACCAATGGAAACCATAAATTCCATACACAATAGCGGTAGCGGTATATGAGAGATCTTTATTTTTAGATAGTGAATAGAGTTCTTCTATTCTATCTTATTCATGGGTACGGGCCATTGATACTGTAAAAATGGTCTCATTTGTTCTAGCTCATGATCTGAACGAGTCGCACATACACCCTAGTACATGTTCCTCGACGCTGAGGACATCCTCGAAGAGCAGGGGATTTCGTGACATTTCTTATTGGCTGTCTTATGTTTCTAATAAGTTGTTTAATAGTTGGCATGCTGAATCATATACAGAATGGGTTGGTTTAGATCGATCCTAACCAGATGATTATCAATTATTTCCATTTAATATTTTATTCAGGTAAGAAGATAAAAGATCAAATAATGGTTCATTCAAATTATGATTCGAAATGGAATCAAAGATTTATGTCAAATCCCCGGTATTTTCGACCGCTACAAGATCAATAATGCCATGATCTTGGGCTTCTGTTGCTGACATAAAAACATCCCTTTCCATGTCTTCGGATACAACCCATAAAGGATTGCCCGTTCTTTGTACATAAACCCTTGTGAGGGTTTCGCGGAGTTTTAGTAGTTCTTTCGCTTCCAGGATAAATTCTCCTGTGGGTGCCTCATAAAAAGAACTAGCAGGTTGATGGATCATAACCCTGATGATATAACATAATGAATGATTCCTCTACCTCGCATGATTGGGGGAAGGGATAAAGAATAACAAGCGGGGAGAAAAAAAAAAAGATAGAATTGAACAACCGTACAGGCATTTTTTGTGCATTGCATACGGCTCTGCAATGGAATTTCTTTTTCTCTTCTTTCGTCGAAGAAAGAGACAAGTCGAATCCATTAGACCCGGATCGTTGAATGATCCATTTACCATCCTTCCTTTCGGAGTAATCAAAAATACTATGATGGTTCCGTTGCTTTATATATTTATCTCGTTTGTGATTCAGCAATCCCAAAGTTTCTTTCTAATCCGATCAAATCAAAATTAAGTAAAAAATGATCTTTTTTCACACTCTTTCATAACATAAATATTGGATGGAAAGAGACTTCTGGTGTGGAAGCAAAAAGGTTTGTGACGCTGAAACGGACCCCGATACATAAGATCAAATCGGAAATAACCTTTTTTTCATACTACTATCCCGATACATAATCTCATATTATATTATGAAAAAAAAAATAATAATAATAGTTTGCTCATATCGAACTTGAAATGCCATGCTATTATGACTTAATTATTTTATTCATATTCCATATGGCGAAGGCATAGTCTTTTTTTTTTTTTTTTTCTCAAATCAAAAAACTCATTGGCGCCAAGCGTGAGGGAATGCTAAACGTTTGGTAATTTCTCCTCCGACCAGGATGAAAGATCCCATTGAAGCGGCTAATCCCATGCATATTGTATGCACATCTGGTGGCACAAATTGCATAGTATCATAAATAGCTATTCCTGGGATTACCCATCCGCCGGGAGAATTTATAAACAAATAAAGATCTTTGGTATCATCTTCTATGCTGAGATATACCATGAGACCAACAAGTTGATTCGAGATCTCGCTATCAACTTGTTGGCCTAAAAAAAGTAATCTTTCTCGATGAAGTCGGTTGATTAGGACAAAATTGTATTCCTTAGGAACCGTACACGCACCTTTGGATGCATACGGTTCAAAAAATCAAAATTGAGAAAAAAAAAAAAAAAAAGAAATGTGTCGATTCCAGCCCTATTTCTTTTTTCGTAGCAGGCTTTTTCCTAATGAAGGGGCTTTTTCTTTCATTTTCAAGAAACACGAGTTTTGACTTGCTTCCCTATCTATATAAAAAAGAATTCACTGAACTTATCGAACTAACCTCTCATTGATGTATTGTTTCATCGAGATCCAAATCACTATGTCATTTTCTTGTTCCCGAATGGGCCTCTTCAACTCTTTTAGGTTTCTGCTCTACTCCGGGTAAAGGTTTGCCCGAATTCCATTTGTACATATAGGACAAATGATTCCAGTACCACTTCTTTTTGCTACGACTTTCGTCTTTTTCAATTTGTTTTATGCCTTCCACAAAATATTCGATGTATTCACCATATTATTCCATTCCATTGATTGGCGAGATCACTCATATGGTATAAAGAAATCATTTAGGATAGGGTGGGAATCATACATAGATTCCCGATTTGGTATTTTCTGAACGGAGCCTGTATACTTCATTTTATTGGTCCAAGCCAACCATAAATTCTTTTAATTGATAATATGGATCCCCCAACCAAAAATAAATTGATCTAATTGCACTTCACGCTTCGAATTATTGATGGTTCAATCAATCTTTCTTGGGCGAAATAGAGGATATCTCGATCGGGGGAGAAAACGGGGAAATCCCATATGACCCAATATGTCTGACAAGTCACACTATACGTCAACCCAAACTGCATCTTCCTCTCCAGGACTCCGGAAAGGTACTTTTGGAACACCAATGGGCATTAAATGAAAGAAAAAGGAGTTAAATACTCTATTTCACTTTGATGTGGAAACGTAATAAACAATATAAACAATGGGTTTATTGTCTTCATAATATTGTCATTTATCGTATTTTATCGATCGATTGGAAGATTCATGGAGGAAGACGGAATAAAGGAAAATTCTTACGAACGGATCGTTCGAATGATAAACAAGTATCTATAAATTCGCTCACAAAAAATAGGACTAATCGCCCCATTGCGTATTGGTACTTATTGGGTATAGAATAGATCTGCTTCTTTTTGTTCCTACGAGCAGAAGTTCCATTATTACCAACGTAACAGAATAAATATTAACCCTTGTTTCGAGATAATCCAACGAAAAAGTGAGGTCCATAGCATAGTTATTTCCAATGCGATAAAGTGACATAGTGTCTATTTTTTTTTTTGAGAAAGGGGTATTTCCATGGGTTTGCCTTGGTATCGTGTTCATACCGTCGTATTGAATGATCCTGGTCGGCTGCTTTCTGTCCATATAATGCATACCGCTCTAGTTTCTGGTTGGGCCGGTTCGATGGCTCTATACGAATTAGCAGTTTTTGATCCTTCTGACCCCGTTCTTGATCCAATGTGGAGACAAGGTATGTTCGTTATACCCTTCATGACTCGTTTAGGAATAACCAACTCATGGGGCGGTTGGAGTATCACAGGAGGAACTATAACGAATCCGGGTATTTGGAGTTACGAGGGTGTGGCCGGGGCACATATTGTGTTTTCTGGCTTGTGCTTCTTAGCAGCTATCTGGCATTGGGTGTATTGGGACCTAGAAATATTCTGTGATGAACGTACGGGAAAACCCTCTTTGGATTTGCCCAAGATCTTTGGAATTCATTTATTTCTCTCAGGGGTGGCTTGCTTTGGGTTTGGCGCATTTCATGTAACAGGCTTGTATGGTCCTGGAATATGGGTGTCCGATCCTTATGGCCTAACCGGAAAAGTACAATCTGTAAATCCAGCATGGGGCGCGGAAGGTTTTGATCCTTTTGTTCCGGGAGGAATAGCCTCTCATCATATTGCAGCAGGTACATTGGGCATATTAGCGGGTCTATTCCATCTTAGTGTCCGCCCACCCCAACGTCTATACAAAGGATTACGTATGGGCAATATTGAAACTGTCCTTTCCAGTAGTATCGCTGCTGTCTTTTTTGCAGCTTTCGTTGTTGCTGGGACTATGTGGTATGGTTCAGCAACTACCCCGATCGAATTATTTGGTCCCACTCGTTATCAGTGGGATCAGGGATACTTCCAGCAAGAAATATATCGAAGAGTTGGCACCAGTCTAGCCGAGAATCTGAGTTTATCGGAAGCTTGGTCTAAAATTCCTGAAAAATTAGCTTTCTATGATTACATCGGTAATAATCCGGCGAAAGGTGGATTATTCAGAGCAGGCTCAATGGACAACGGGGATGGAATAGCTGTTGGATGGTTAGGACACCCTATTTTTAGAGATAAAGAAGGGCATGAACTTTTTGTACGTCGTATGCCTACTTTTTTTGAAACATTTCCAGTAGTTTTGGTAGACGGAGACGGAATTGTTAGAGCCGATGTTCCTTTTAGAAGGGCAGAATCGAAGTATAGTGTCGAACAAGTGGGTGTAACTGTTGAGTTCTATGGTGGCGAACTCAATGGAGTCAGCTATAGCGATCCTGCTACTGTGAAAAAATATGCTAGACGTGCCCAATTGGGTGAAATTTTTGAATTAGATCGTGCTACTTTGAAATCCGATGGTGTTTTTCGGAGCAGTCCAAGGGGTTGGTTCACTTTTGGACATGCTACGTTTGCTTTGCTCTTCTTTTTCGGACACATTTGGCATGGTGCTAGAACCTTGTTCAGAGATGTTTTTGCTGGTATTGACCCAGATTTGGATGCTCAAGTGGAATTTGGAGCATTCCAAAAACTTGGAGATCCAACTACAAGGAGACAGGTAGTCTGATACAACATTGCTATGGTATCTTTCGCCTCTATATTTGATTTTTTTATTTGACAGAAGGTACCGTAGAAATATTGATTTTCATCATCGCCTTTCTTTGCTCTTGTCCTTTCTTTATCTGGGAAATGATCCCAAATGAACAGGTGTGGAAGCTATAATTGTAAACCACGATCGAATCTATGGAAGCATTGGTTTATACATTCCTGTTAGTATCGACTTTAGGGATAATCTTTTTCGCTATATTTTTTCGAGAACCGCCTAAGGTCCCGACTAAAAAGATGAAATGATTTTTCATTATCTTAATTGAAGTAATGAGTCCCCCATATGGGGACTCATTACTTCAATTAGTCCCCGTGTTCCTCGAATGGATCTCTTAGTTGTTGAGAGGGTTGCCCAAAAGCGGTATATAAGGCGTACCCTGTAAAGCTTACAAGTGAACCAGATATGGAGATGGCGACTAAGGTTGCTGTTTCCATTATTAGAAATTTCAAGACCGCGATGGATCTATGCTACGATAAGATCGTTTATTTAAAACGGAATAGTATACAAAGTCAACAGATCTCAACCAATGAAATAGTATTTATGGCTACACAAACCGTTGAGGGTAGTTCTAGATCTGGGCCAAGACGAACTATTGTAGGGGATTTATTGAAACCATTGAATTCGGAATATGGTAAAGTGGCTCCTGGATGGGGAACCACCCCATTTATGGGTGTCGCAATGGCTCTATTTGCAATATTCCTATCTATTATTTTGGAGATTTATAATTCTTCCGTTTTACTGGATGGGATTTCAATGAGTTAGGTCCATAAGGCTTTTCAATCAAAAATGAATCACTTAGGACTCAGATTTATAGTCCATTCTGGTAGTTCGACCGTGGAATTCCGTTGTTTCGGTATTTCCGGAATATGAGTGTGCGACTTGTTATAATTGATCCTATTGATAGTACAGAGAATGGGTCTGTCATCTCGGTAGAGATGGTTCTGCCTCGTCGGATATTCATCCTAGTATCTGGAGCACGGAATAGATCAAGAAATATTTGAACTATGATTCATACCTACTATTCAGACCTCGCGACCGGACTTCAAAAAAAATTTTCAAACATTCAAACATAAGGGGTATTTGATAAATTGAACGATTTTTCTTCCTTCAGAATAATGCTTATTTTGACCGAAAGACAAATCTTTCTCTGGATTTTTAGTCATTACATCCATTCATTGAATAAGTGATGATCAAATAGTTCTTACTCATAGAACCCTTGGTCTTAGTTTTGGGATTTTATTGAATCATCGTGGTTCGAGTATGAATCTGAGGTTTCAATCGATTCGTAGGGTCTCAACAAGAGAATTCCTATCAAAATAGTAAACAAAACAATAGTCAATCTGCATTACGCACAAACAAAAACAACAAATCAAATAACAAATAAATAGGGGAAGAGAAGATTCAAGAGGCCTGTAACAATCAACATAAAGACAGACGAGCCAACTTGATATTTTGGCATTATCATCACAACAAAGAAGAGATTTCGGATTTTGGTTCCTTCGTATCTTCAGAGACGATTGAATCCAGTGGATAAATAAGAAGTTTCCATTTTTCTATTATATATCCATTGCAATCAGTATTGGGGTGTTTCTGCTTGAGCCGTACGAGATGAAATTCTCATATATGGTTCTCAGAGGGGGAGTCCCTTGGTTTACCTATCTCAATAAAGTATATGATTGGTTCGAGGAGCGTCTCGAGATTCAGGCGATTGCAGATGATATAACTAGTAAATATGTTCCTCCTCATGTCAACATATTTTATTGTCTAGGAGGGATCACACTTACTTGTTTTTTAGTACAAGTAGCTACTGGTTTTGCTATGACTTTTTACTATCGTCCGACCGTTACAGAGGCTTTTGCCTCTGTTCAATACATAATGACTGAAGCCAACTTTGGTTGGTTAATCCGATCAGTTCATCGATGGTCAGCAAGTATGATGGTCCTAATGATGATCCTACACGTATTTCGTGTGTATCTCACGGGCGGATTTAAAAAACCTCGCGAATTGACTTGGGTTACGGGTGTGGTTCTGGCTGTATTGACTGCATCGTTTGGTGTAACTGGTTATTCCTTACCCCGGGACCAAATTGGTTATTGGGCAGTAAAAATCGTGACAGGCGTACCTGAAGCTATTCCTGTAATAGGATTATCTTTAGTAGAGTTATTACGTGGAAGTGCTAGTGTGGGCCAATCCACTTTGACCCGTTTTTATAGTTTACACACTTTTGTATTACCTCTTCTTACTGCCGTATTTATGTTAATGCATTTCCCAATGATACGTAAGCAAGGTATTTCAGGTCCTTTATAGAGAAGACAGATCATAGATATTTGTAATCGATCATATATCATTTCGGGGAGGAACAATAGTGTTTTATTGCTACAAATATGGATTATTGAAAAGAATAAGACATGTTTTTTGGATATTTCTCTTCAACTAACTACGAAGTATTCTTTATTTGATACGAATAGTTGAAGTGCATTTTCCGAAGAGAAGATGGATTATGGGAGTGTGTGACTTGAACTATTGATTGGGCCGTGCAGATATATGATTTTATCCGCCACATTGGAATTCACAACAAAATGTGTCTCTGTTCCAACCACCGTGTAAGTCCCCCTACAGAGGATAGGCTGGTTCGCTTTAGGAGAATCTTTTCTATGATCAGACCGAATCATGTTATGTTGTGCATGAACAGGCTCCGTAAGATCCAGTAGAATAAAATAAGTAATGTGGCATGATCCAGATTATGTTTTATCTATTTACATTTACTTAGAGTATGGAAATGCATTCATTTCCTCTGCATCGATCCCGATCTATGATACTATCGGAGTGAAACAAGGGATCTAAGGAAGAACATAGGCTAGACTATATTAGTAACAAGAAAATCCTTTGTATTATTAAGAAGACTCGAGATATTGTGGGGATAAACACCAATCACAAGGCATGAGACCATCCAAAAAGCACTTGATCATGATCAAATTTGTAAGCCTACTTGGGTATTGAGCATTTACCTGTAAGAACTGAATTCTTGCAATGGATAGTTGCAACTCCGTAAAATGGAATCCGGTAAATCTTTTCTTACATAGAGTCATATTATGTGTGGATGACATATCCATTTTATATAGATTTAGATGGATCTATTTTATTCCTTTGATTCTTGCTCGAGCCGGATGATGAAAAATTATCATGTCCGGTTCCTTCGGGGGATGGATCTATAAGAAAGAATTCGCCTATCCCAATAACAAAGAAACCTGACTTGAATGATCCTGTATTAAGAGCTAAATTGGCTAAAGGGATGGGGCATAA